TCTAATAACTGATTGCGGGGTTGATCATTCGGTTCTTTCAATTCATAGATGTGAATCTCGGACCTATGAATGGGGATATTCCCGATACTCACAAAGAAAAAAGGAAGTGACTTGGACAAAAAGAGAAGTGACTTGGACAAAAAGAGAAGTGACTTAGACAAAAAGAAACGAAGTGACTTAGGCAAATCTTCTTTGTCGATAGCCTCGGACCAATCAATCGAATATTGATTAATACGGAATCGATCGAACACTACTTGAAAACGGTTCTTCTGTTCAGAAACGAAATGTTCCAAATGTTCCTGGAAATTCTTGCTCCCATTGGACCATTTGTATCTATATGCATCAGGATCCCGATTCATGGATCTCTCGGTTCGAGAAATAAGAGGATCAAACCATTTCTTCTGACTCTTTTTCAAATTCAATAAATGTTGGTTGATCGTATATTTCATTATAGTTATATGATTCAGAGTATCATTTCCTATTTCATCCCTTGGAATTCCATATTCCAAGGATCTATTCATTAACATTAAAAAGAATCGATTCGATACATTTCTTATGTACCCACAGACACTATATTGGATTTGAATCAGATTTCGGATCAATCTATATTGATTGACTGTCTCCATTATGTTGTTGCTAGCAAATAGCACTCTTTTTCGTTTTGGATCTTCCAAATCATTCCCGCAGTGGATCCGGACCAATTTTTTTCTGATCCTTCGATAAAAAGATTCATTCTCTTCATAAAAAAGAGGGGGTAGGACCAATAAGGATTTCTTTTTCGATTCATCTCTGGAGTTGAATACCCCATTCAAGAATTTGTTTTGATCCAATCCGTAGGAATCAATAGAAAAGGCGAATCCCCTATGATACACCGGATCCGGCTCGGTTATTGATAGAGTGAATAGATCTGCCATTTCTTGAAATCTCTCTTCTGATTCAAAATCGTGACGTAACGCGTATTCCCCTCTGTTCCGGTCATGGAATAGATGAAATAAACCCAAAAATGGATTTTTGTTCAAGAATGAAATCTTATTGGAACTGTCTATATCCGGTTCATCCTTCGGAACCATATAACATCCCGGATCTGATGAAATAGGATGAATTGAGACGGTATTTTGTAAATACGTAATTATCTTGAATATATCAACCATTTCTTGATTTTCCGATTGCCTGAAAGGAACAAAAGAAACATCTTGTTTTTTTTTCTTAAAAAATTTCTGATCTCTAGTAGACCTCTCAGTAGGATTCGAACCCAGATGAAGTTCTGACCATTTGTCAGAGAAAAAAGAACGAATTGATCTTGTAGGATTCCCAAGAAATTCTTCGGTTTCTCCCGGAAGCGGATGATTATTCATCTGCTTCTCATGTTCCGTGAATAGCCGAGACATTGAGGAAGATCCAAAAAGGCATTTCGGGAATCGATCTGATTCTATTTCTGTTCGTTCCGTTTGAAGAAAGGAAGGATCCCAAAGAATCGATCTTTCTTTTAGTTGCTGAATCTCTGTTTGATCGATCAATTTGTGATATTCTGAATCCTCATTTCTAATGGAATCGAAATGATCTCTGGATTGATCAGAAGATCCTTTCAATTGGCTAGAATCCATTACTTGAACGAAAATGGATCTTGTGGAATCATATTGAATATTTGACGATACATTCCGTACCTTGCTAAAAAACGGATCCTTGTTTACCAACCACACATTGTCTAACCAAAGCAAACTCGATACGTTCCCCAAAAAATCCGATTCGTGCTGATTATTTCCCCAGCTTACGAAGAGATTTTGGCGAAATTGCCACATATGAAATTGAGCACATTTTTGCAAAGAAATACCACACTTGTTTCTCGAGAAGAGATGGGAAACATGCTCAATATCATTTGATTGAATAGTTGCCTCAGCTCCTTGTTGTTTGAGGAAACCCCCCCCTTCAATTGGTCTTTTTTCACAAAAAGCAGACATGAGATAACAAATCAAGTGTTTCCCTAAGATTTCGAATAACTGTCCCGAATTCAAGTTGATTATGTTTTGCTTCTTCTTCGGAGAAAGACGATCAAACAATTTCCAATCATGGTCCTTGCGGATCGGATCATCCATATAGGATAAAAAAAGAAACTCCATATATTTGCTATCTTTCTCTTTGTCCATATATTTGCTATCTTTCTCTTTGAATGAGATCTCAATTCCAGCTACGGTTTCATTAGATATCTTACAACTAGAATCCCTCTTTTTTCCGATCTGGTTCCTCCACCACCGCGAACCCCGGTTAGATTCAGGCATGATACACTTTTTATTTATTGGGAGAACCCAAGTACTCTCTTGCGGATCCATGAAACAACTCTCAGAAATCTTTTTCCCCTTTGGAAGATGCAGGAGCGAAACAATCAACCTATTGATATTGGAAGACCAAAAAGATTCTTCCAATGTCTCATTTCTGGGTCCAATGGAATTCATAGGTATAGGAAGAAGCCCCATCAAATAGAGATTTTTTCTTTCGACCATCCTTCGATTGTTAATACGAGATAGAAGGACCGCTACTACAAGCAGTACTACACCTTTGATCATGAAATATGGATTGCTTGTTGAACCCTGTGAATCGCGTGAAAGTAGGATACTCAAAATTCGGGGGTCAAAGAGTTTCATAAAACGTTCTTGGTGGAAAAAAATTGGAGTGAAAGATCCCACTGAATCGAATTTGATCCATGAATCTAAGAAATAGTGAGAATTCTTGATCTCTCTCAATTCCAAGATCCAGGATTTGAATGGATGTTGTTTCATTGATTCCTCTTTCATTGATTCCTCCTAAAGATTTCATTTCAATTGGAATTTGGTTATTCACGATGTACGATGATCCCTGTTAAGCATCCATGGCTGAATGGTTAAAGCGCCCAACTCATAATTGGCAAATTCGTAGGTTCAATTCCTGCTGGATGCACGCCAATGGGAACGTTCAATAAGTCTATTGGAATTGGCTCTCTCTTAATGGAGTCTCACCATCCATACATAACGAATTGGTATGGTATATTCATACCATAACATATGAACAATAAGAACTAGAATTCTTATCGATACTGGAACTCATAGGGAAGAAAATGGATTTATGGATGGAATCAAATACGCAGTATTTACAGAAAAAAGTATTCGGTTATTGGGGAACAATCAATATACTTCTAATGTCGAATCAGGATCAACTAGGACAGAAATAAAGCATTGGGTCGAACTCTTCTTTGGTGTCAAGGTAATAGCTATGAATAGTCATCGACTCCCCGGAAAGGGTAGAAGAGTGGGACCTACTATGGGACATACAATGCATTACAGACGTATGATCATTACACTTCAACCGGGTTATTCTATTCCACCTCTTATAGAGAAAAGAACTTAAAGTCAAATACTTAATAACAAGGGTAACATGGCCATACATTTATACAAAACTTCTACCCCGAGCACACGCAACGGAGCCGTAGACATGAAATCCAATCCACGAAATAATTTGATTTATGGACAGCATCATTGTGGTAAAGGTCGTAATGCCAGAGGAATCATTACCGCAAGGCATAGAGGGGGAGGTCATAAACGTCTATACCGTAAAATCGATTTTCGACGGAATGAAAAAGACATATCTGGTAGAATCGTAACCATAGAATACGACCCTAATCGAAATGCATACATTTGTCTCATACACTATGGGGATGGTGAGAAGAGATATATTTTACATCCCAGAGGGGCTATAATTGGAGATACCATTGTTTCTGGTACAGAAGTTCCTATATCAATGGGAAATGCCCTACCTTTGAGTGCGGTTTGAACTATTGATTTACGTAATTGGAAGTAACCAATTAGGTTTACGACGAAACCTAGAAATCGATCACTGATCCAATTTGAGTACCTCTACAGGATAGACCTCAACAGAAAACTGTTGAGTAACGGCAGCAAGTGATTGAGTTCAGTAGTTCTTCATAGAAAATTATTGACTCTAGAGATATGGTAATATGGAGAAGACAAAATTGTTTGAAGCACGGACAGAACCGGAAGCGCCCCTTGTTTCAAAGACGGGTTATTCACATTTAATTTGATGGTCAGAGGCGAATTGAAAGCTGTAATTATAAAGATCCCCCGGGGAAAAATAGAGATGTCTCCTACGTTACCCGTAATATGTGGAAGTATCGACGTAATTTCATAGAGTCATTCGGTCTGAACGCTACATGAAAAACATAAGCCAGATGATGGAACGGGGAGACCTAGGATGTAGAAGAGATCATAACATGAGCGATTCGGCAGATTTGGATTCCTATATATCCACTCATATGGTACTTCATCATACGATCATATAAGATCCATCTGTCTAGATATCATCATATACATCTAGAAAGCCGTATGCTTTGGAAGAAGCTTGTACAGTTTGGGAAGGGGTTTTTATTGAGAAAAAAGAAGAATCCACTTCAACCGATATGCCCTTGGGCACGGCCATACATAATATAGAAATCACACTTGGAAAGGGTGGGCAATTAGCTAGAGCAGCAGGTGCTGTAGCGAAACTGATTGCAAAAGAAGGTAAATCGGCCACATTAAGATTACCATCTGGGGAGGTCCGTTTGATATCCAAAAACTGCTTAGCAACAGTCGGACAAGTAGGTAATGTTGGGGTGAACCAAAAAAGTTTGGGTAGAGCCGGATCTAAGCGTTGGCTAGGTAAGCGTCCCGTAGTAAGAGGAGTTGTTATGAACCCTGTAGACCATCCCCATGGGGGCGGTGAAGGGAGAGCCCCGATTGGTAGAAAAAAACCTATGACCCCTTGGGGCTATCCTACACTTGGAAGAAGAAGTCGGAAAAGGAAAAAATATAGTGATAGTTTTATTCTTCGTCGCCGTAAATAGGAATATTGAATGAAAATCGAATTTTGAGAATTTGAAATAATCTTGTTATTCTTTA